GAATCATCGAATCAATAGCAATAAGTCCGGTTTGCATAGGCTCATATACGGAACGTCTCGAAATAATACCTGGGGCGGGCGATTCAATTAACCGAGATTCCGAAGCTGAAATCTCGCCCCTACCATCAATAGGTTTAGCAAGAGCATTTATAACACGACCCAAATAAGCCTCGCTCACTGGTATCTGAGCAATTCTTCCTGTTGCTTTTACAGAACTTCCCTCTTGTATCATCAAACCGTCACCCATTAACACAACACCAACATTATTGGATTCCAAATTAAGAGCAATGCCTATTGTACCCTCTTCAAATTCTACTAATTCACCTGCCATTACTTCATCAAGACCATGAATACGAGCAATGCCATCACCTACTTGAAGTACGGTGCCAGTATTCACAATCTTGACTTCTCTATTATATTGCTCAATACGTTCACGGATAATATTACTAATTTCGTCGGCTCTAAGGGTTGCCATGAGTCTTGCTTAATTCTTTTTCAGAAGCAAAGGAAAAATCAATAAATAATACCTACAGTAGAAGGACTAATCAGTTATTTCTTTCATCGCCCCAAACATACGAATATTAGCACCGATAGTGCGTAAATGTAACTCGTTGTTCAAACAACTATTCAGAGTTCCTAGAGCTCCTTGTAAGGCTTGTTGAAAAACGCGTTGTCTGACTTGATTAATCGCTCTTTGTTGTTCAAACTGAATGGTTTCATTTTTGTAATTTTCTAATCGTTCCAAATTCTGATAAGTTGAATTAATCAAATTCAATTTTTCTCGTTCTATCTCGGAATATCCATTCACTCGAAACTCATCCGCTTCTATTTTCACTTTTCGTAAGCGGGCCTTGGCCTTTTCCAGCCTTTCAATGGACCCTTTGCGTAGCTCTTCTGAATTTCGAATAGTACTCAAGATTCTCTGTTTTCGATTATCTAATAAATCACTTAATGAAAGTAGATTATCTTCCCATTACAATTAATTTTAACAATTCCATGACCTCTTCCCGAACCAAACAGGAATCTTTCGATTCATTTGGCTCTCACGCTCACTTACTTATGGGGCATTCCCGTATCACTTTTTTATTTATATTTTATTTTATATATATAATATAATGAGCTTATCCTCTCTTTTCTGTTCGGATTCAAAAATATTGAAACGGATCATTGATCCAAGACCAGAATATTCGGAGGACTCTTCCGACCAGACAAAAAATCTGTAATTATCGGCAAAGTTGTTTCTTTTTTTTTTATTCAAATCCAAAAAATTCCGCTTACTTTATACATAGGTCGTCGATTCCGCATTGGATAAAAAAAGGAGGGGATTCCCGTTTTTCAGTAACAATAAAAGGTTCACAAATCATTTTATCGATATGAGTGTTCTATATCGGATAAAATGCAAGGATTCGTTTTGAAACTCTCGCCATACTAACATAGTGGTAGAAAGAACACCAATGTTGCGCCCAGACTTCAAACAATTTAGCTTTAACCATGTTTAGGGCCCCATATTATTGGTTAATAGAGAATCAAAGTGTATTTACCAACGAATCACGAAATGCTACGGTTCGTACATATGATTTCTGAATTGATTCAGAAGTAATTCGCGGGATCGTGCACCTTTCTTTCCTAGTTATAAAGAAAAAAGTGCAGCTGGTTAGATCCAGCTTATTCTTGAAATAAACAACTCGCACACACTCCCTTTCCAAAAAAAATCAATACACCAAGGACTACACTTAGATTTATTGGATTTGTTGCTAAAATATCGGTATTAAATCCGAAACTCCCGGCGGACGGCCAGTGACCCAAGGAAACGAAAGAATCGGTTACATTTTTCATATGATCTCCTCTTATAGATAGGACTGACTAAATTGAACAGAGTTCTTTTTGTATGACTTCACCCTTTGTTGATTTTATTTTTTTCCATATTTCTCAATCTATTTAATTTCAATTGAACTCCCCCCCAAAAAAAAATACTTAATTATAATTAGGTCCCAGGCCAGGTATCATATCAATTACGATATATCTCGTTCGTTGCAAGGCGTACTAAAAAAGGGGGTTCCATTGGACCGAGAACGGGAAGGAAAAAAGCGAGTGGATCCGCTAATTCCTGATCCTCAAATTAGTCCTTCCCACGGGGTATTGTATTATCTCAACGAATAAGTTAAAGTTATTGTAGGATTGAAATCTTGATATAATTTGAAAAATCAAGCGGCAAATCTAAGATAATAAAATAAGAAAGATCAAAATAAGACTTTCCCATTTATTTCAAGGATTAAACAAAAGGATTTGCAAATAAAAGCGCTAATGCCACGACCAGTCCATAAATTGTTAAAGCTTCCATAAAAGCCAGACTAAGCAATAAAGTACCTCGTATTTTACCCTCTGCTTCTGGTTGTCTCGCGATACCTTCTACGGCTTGGCCCGCAGCAGTCCCTTGTCCAACTCCAGGTCCAATAGAAGCCAGCCCTACAGCCAATCCAGCAGCAATAACGGAAGCAGC